TTTTAATTATTCTTTTAATTAGAATAGAATAATTCTTTCTAATTAGAATAAAAAAATGAAGAACAGATAAACTAAGGGCTTGTATTGGATTGGCACTAATATCCACATAAATACAAACAAAACCACTGTAGGTAAAAGGATAAATAAAATGAAATAAGAACTTTCAAAAATAAGATAGATATAAATAGAACAAGAGTGAAGGAAGGGATAGTATAGAAAAGTTTATACAAAGCTAAGCTATATATATATACAAACTACCCACACCCCCCTTTTTTTTTGTATTTCATTAAATTCAGTGTCTTTAATTAAGACAAAGATCCGTAAAAACCCCTGCCTTCTTTAATTTAAAATATCATGAACAGTTCCTGTCGTTTGAGTGCCTTTTCAAATTAAAGGAAATATCGAATCGGAGGAACGTTTAAATAAGTTTTCTTTTTTAGTGGATCATAAAAACCCACTTTCCGAACAGCTCTTCCTTCTCTTCGTACTCAAACATCACTTGTAACGATTCGATAAAGGATTCGTTGGTATATATATAAGTGGATAAAAATTGCATTCAAAATGTGTATCGTTGTAAGGTATGAGACGTAAAACTTTTTTCTCAGTAACTAACGTAAATAGGAAGAGATAAGGGGAATAAAATAAGAATGTGATCAAAAAACCGTTCAACTTTTTTTGTTTTGAATTTGAATTTTGATATCTGTTTCCCCCGTCCCTGAAAAAAAAAAGATAGATTCAATTCCATTTCCATATTATTTGAGCACAATCCATTTTTTGAAAAAGAAATTAGTCCAAGAAAAGTTATTAAAAATATGAAACGAAAAAAAGAAATTAGTCCAAGAAAAGTTATTAAAAATATGAAACGAAAGAAGAATTGCATTTATTATTCTCTTAATAATAAAAAGGTTGCCAAAGCCGGTAATTTTTTTTTATGTATAGAATAGGTATACGCTGGGACGGAAGGATTCGAACCTCCGAATAGCGGGACCAAAACCCGTTGCCTTACCACTTGGCCACGCCCCATTTCTATTCAACTCAACACTAATAAAAACTAATATAGGTATTAGTTCTTCGTCAATTCCCGTTCCAATAAATATCTTATGAAATAGATTAGTTTATTGCTCAGATTTTAATATATGTAGATATAGAATTAAACTAAATTTATTGATCATAATATATAATTCAATTAAGATATTGTATGAAAATAGGATTCCTTCTATTCTTTTTTGATTTGAGAATTGAAGGATTTTTGATTGAGTGAGGTTCATCAATAAGGGTTTTTGTCTATCTTACTTTATTTTTATTTTATATAAATAAATTTTGATATCATCATTAATAATATTTTAATAACTCAATCAAAATAGAATTATCTTCAAGAATAAATATCTTCAAGAATAAAATTGGATTATGCTTAATATTTTTAGTTTGTTTTGTATCTGTTTTGATTCGGCTATTTATTCAAGCAGTTTTTTCTTCACAAAATTGCCCGAAGCCTACGCTTTTTTGAATCCAATTGTAGATGTAATGCCAGTCATCCCTGTGCTCTTTTTTCTATTAGCCTTTGTTTGGCAAGCTGCTGTAAGTTTTCGATGAGGTTTTTAATACTGTCCTAAAATAATTTATTCAAGAAAAAAAATTCTAACAATTTATAAGATCAGATAAGTCTTATAGTATAAGCCCTCCCCCAATTCAAGCATTCAAGTTATTATATAGACGCGAAAAATCAAATAGGGCTTACCCTATTCGATATTACTCATTCTAAACATTTTTCTTTTCCATTCCCTTGAACTTGAAAGGGAGCCCTATATTATAAATTATAAGAGTCCTCCACAATATCTACACAATATCTAATTGTAGGTGTGAAGGCAAATTCTTGGCAATGAAAGACTCAACTCTTATTACAAATGAATTTATAAAAAATCTTTTCTATTTCTAAAAACTACTTCATTTCTTGATATCAAAATTATTGTGATCAAAATTATTGTGATATAGGGTATAAAAATAGAGAATCTATTTTCTTTTTTTCCAAACCAAAATTGGAGATTGTGTAATGCTTACTCTCAAACTCTTTGTTTACACAGTAGTGATATTCTTTGTCTCTCTCTTCATCTTTGGATTTTTATCTAATGACCCGGGGCGTAATCCTGGCCGCGAAGAATAAAAAATAAGAGTTTTGACTTGCTTTTAAATATTTTTAGCATTTTTATCTATTCTACATCTTTAACTATTAAATTCAAAAATTGGAAAGGTAAAAAAATACCAAATAATCAACGGAACCGGAAAGAGAGGGATTCGAACCCTCGGTACGAATAATTCGTACAACGGATTAGCAATCCGACGCTTTAGTCCACTCAGCCATCTCTCCCAATGGAAAAACAATAATTACTATGTTATATTACACAAGAGGTAATACTTAAAAAACCTTTTTCTATTTCTCTTTTTTTTTCATCGCTCTTTAACTTTCATTACTCTGTTAAATTTTTTTATTCTATTTTCTTTT